CATATTAGAAGGGAATCGAGAAATCTTTAGAACCCTTCCACTACTAATAATATAATAAATTTACTGAATGGGCAGAGTCATGGGCAGAGTCTCTAAATGAAAGACAGTTTCACTCATTAGTAGTTAGTAATACTAGGAAGAAGTTATTTTGTCTACAAACTTACGAAAATACCTGAGTACTCAGATATTCAATCAATATGTAATTCAATATTTAATTGGAGAATTTTTTCTATATTTAAATACAAAAAACCTCTTTTTCATAATCCCTATGAAATTCAAGAATAGAATAGACTGTCTCCATTTTTTTCACAGAGACAAAATAGATCAAATGGCAAAGGAACAAAAAATGGATATGTGATAAAATATAGATATGTGATAGATACTGATCTATCTTGGTTATCTAGTTATTATTCCTTTTCTTTTTATGAATTAGGAAGGTTAACAAAAGAAAAAATGGGTCTTATTATTACTACATGTTCTATTAGTAACTATTCCCCTGTCCACGGGAGTCACTGCATATTTTGCTTGTGCTTAATCTTTCCCAATTTTTTAGAAATAATATAAAAACGTCTTCTAAGCGTATTTTTTTAATTTTTTCATTAAAAAAAAAGTTTGGGGTAAGAATCCACTTTTGACTATGCACCCTCTATTTCACTATTATTAGGGAACAATAATGGAATAAATCCTTCATATTCATAGAGATAGGGGACATAATTCACATGGATATAGTAAGTCTTGCTTGGGCTGCTTTAATGGTAGTCTTTACATTTTCTCTTTCACTCGTAGTATGGGGAAGAAGTGGACTCTAGAAGTACTATTAATGGAATTGAGGTAAGGAATCAAACTTTCGAAATTGTTTTAGAGATCTTTCTGGAAAGCGTTTTCGTTTATTTGAACTATTAAAAAACGAAAAAAAAAAATGCCAATCCAACAGATATTTCAATTATTTACATGTTTGTATTTTGGAAGGGACTTTAGATAATCGGCAATTTATTCCACGTAAATTTTTCCTAAATTGTCTATTTCGCCGAACGGACTTTTATCATACTTTATTATAAGACTTTTATATAGAGACAATGAGAAATACAAGACCAAACCACTTTTTTATTTGTTATTTCTTTCCCTAAGAGAAAGTAGTTCTGTTATTAATACGTACTTTCTAGAGGAAAGAACATAGTGGTTATTCAACACGATACGACACACAAAAAAATCTTGACCCGGACGAGTCACATATTGTGTACTCACTACTTTACTTTATTTTTGTATTATAGAAATTGGTGACTCATTTCATATCCCGATTCAAGTGTTACAATTTAGTAGGGTTTAATCCTTCCTTTCGAAATTCGAAAGAATTTCCTGGAACATCTCTTATGGTAGTGGCTCAATCAAGTACTGCTTTGGAATGTTAAAAAAAAAATTATTTTATTAATAGGTGTCCATACTCCTTTATTTCTTTTTTCGATATTTATGATTTTTTCACATAGAAATCTCGGAATTCGAACTATAAAAGTAAGAGTTGCATTTCTATTATTTCTATTTCGGGTTGATCGGAATTCATACAAATCAATCAAAAAAATATAGCAATAGGGGCCCTATATACATTCTATCTTCATAGATCTTCATAGATATATATGAATATAGATATTCTAGATTGATTCATATTAAGCCTGCTGTATCTTTAGCCAGTAAAACTTTATACACTACAAAAACGCTAATCTAATAGATAGTATGGTAGAAAGAACTCGATCAATCTTTCTACCATATTATCAGATCTCCTAAAATATTGCTAATTCTAGCCTTACCTTATTTTTTTTATTTGATTTCGGAAATCATTCATAAACACTTAAGAAGTTAAGTTTCAGTCAGATTAATCATTTTGGCTGACCGTTTTTACATATATGATAAGTAAAAAAGCAGTAGGAACTAGAATGAAGAGTGCAGTAGCAATAAATGCGAGAATATTTACTTCCATAATCTCTTTTTTTTACTTCGTAATAACTCGGGATTTAATCCCATAGAGGATAAAGTTTTCGCCTGTAATTTCAATGGGATAAATTACATTTCGATAATCTTGAATCACATCAATACAATATTATGAATAACAATAGCTGGGCTATAAAAAAATTCGTCGTCGTGAATTGAATAGTATAACATAGAAGGATCTTTTATCCATACTCAACAAAATGGAATTCATGCTCGAATCCATCATTTTTTTCTTTCTTTTTATTTCTATAACCGACCATTTTCCTTGTACAATTATCTGATGAAGTCGCATCTGACCTTTTGTACACCTTCATTTCCATTGGAAACAAATCCTACAAAACAATAACAATAAATAGAAAAATAGAAGTAAAATAAAAGGGGCTAAGGGTTTAAGTTCTAAACTCCTCTTTTTAGGTGTTAATGTTTCCTTTTTCTTGTATTATTGTACAAAAATTGTAAGAAAAGAAAAAAGTATCAAAAAAAAAGTAGAATTCCGGTATAAACGATCTAATCTTCTATCAAATTCTTTCATTTTAGCCCCTATTCCCTTTTCGCTAGCACCTTTCATTTTCTAATCCGAAGGAAAAAAGATTATTCATTACCTCATTATTAACACTAACACTATTAACACTAAAAAGGGTCGTTATCCTTCTTTTATTAATTTCCTCTTTTCTTGTATTAGTACTAGTATATATTCAAAGTTCAGTGTCAAATTTGAATGAGATAGATTTTCTAATTGAAATTGGTTAGTCTTAGTGAGTGAGAATACACAAAATAGGAGTAAAAAAAGGAGAGCGGTTTAATCTGAAAAGTCTTTTTTCGGAGTAACTAGAATTAATTAGATTTTTGGATGTATTTATTTGATCCGTCGGGACTGACGGGGCTCGAACCCGCAGCTTCCGCCTTGACAGGGCGGTGCTCTGACCAATTGAACTACAATCCCATGGAAATGAGGTATACAACATCCATTTTTTAGGATTTTAGTCAACCCCATTTCGATTCAAAATTTTCGTGTTGCAACAGAGGCATAAGTAATATAGTGAGATCTACATGGCTATGTACTTTAGTGTTAGTGAGAAGGGCCCGAATTACATTAATTACTAGTAATCCTTTCCTTATTTCAAAATCGAAATAAAAAAACAAAAATATTTCTCTTTTCGTTAGACTTTATACTTACCGATCTTGATATGAATCTAGATCATTCAATTTCTCGGAACAAAAAAATCATGGAAACAATTTAAATAGAGATAGGTATAGAAAAGAAAATTGGACTCTTTTATTCCCACATATCAGACGCTTCTGGCGGACAAATTTTTTTATCTCACGGTCTATGAGCGAATTCTTGGGCCGAGCTGGATTTGAACCAGCGTAGACATATTGCCAACGAATTTACAGTCCGTCCCCATTAACCGCTCGGGCATCGACCCAGGAAGAATGAATTCAAATTTAGGCTTATTGATAATGCACGATTAACTTTCTTTTGTAGTAACCTACCCCCAGGGGAAGTCGAATCCCCGCTGCCTCCTTGAAAGAGAGATGTCCTGAACCACTAGACGATGGGGGCATACGTGTCCAACCGCCATCATACTATGATCATAGTATGATCAGTTTTTTGAAATTGTCAATATTTTGTAAGAAGCGAATTCGACCCAAAGGATCTTTCCGCCTGTCATGATTCTTTTTGATTCCGCATTCCTTGAATTCTTCCTCCACTCGATTCAATATATAAATCCATTTTATTTTCAAATAAAAAAGAAAAGGCAAAAGAAAAAAAAAAAGAAAGAAACTCATTTTTTTCTTTGTTATATAACTCACTTTTGAATAAAAAAAAAAAAAAGAAAGATAGAATCTAGAAAAACGAAATATCTATACTAGAAAATAAAATGAATCAAGAAGAAATCAGGGATGATAAAGCTAGTAAGAAGGATTAAGGGAGTTTCGGAAATTCTTTTTTTTATCTAAGAATTTCTGTGGCCAAATCGAACTTCTCCATCCCATTTTAAAATGAAATATCTTGGAATCTATGTCGAATTGGTAGGTACATGTATCAAGTGAATTTTTTTCTGATGGGTATCAATTTACTAAAAGAAATTAGGGTCGGCTTGATGTATTGAAGTCGTATTTTAAAAAGATCAATAAATAATTTGATCCTAGACTCGATAGTTAAATCAACCTTCTCATTCCGGAAAAAGTCACTAGCCAGTATGAGTCTACTTTCTTATATACTTATATAGTTATAGTCTATAATAACTTAGTATGTACTACATGCATATATATCTTATCCACATAATGAAACAGTCAGGAATTTACTAAAAAGGCCCTTTTAACTCAGTGGTAGAGTAACGCCATGGTAAGGCGTAAGTCATCGGTTCAAATCCGATAAGGGGCTTTTTCCTTTTTTAATAAAAACTGAGTCGTAATATTCATAGTTGAACGTAGAATAGCTATATTACTTGTTGCTATTTTGCAAGGAAAAAAGGAACCAAACCAACTGTATTATAGGAAGTAGAATGGATTCGAGTAGTTCTAAAGTTGAACCAAAATTCATTATACTGAATAATGCTAAGATAAGAGAAGTCATCTCTTGAATGACCAAATATTCTATTCCAATTTTCAATTATTCCAATCTAATCGTTTAGAAATCAACAAATGAAAAACAAAAAAGTAAGTGGACCTGACCTATTGAATACGCACTCTATCTGCTATTCTGATATTCAAATTAGATAGAAAAAAATTGTAACGGTTGATCACCTTTTTCGTTTCTTTGGACTCCGCACAAATTTGTCGATATTTCCAATTCCATTTTTGTATTCCTAAGTATTCTATAAGAAAGAATAAAATGGCTATTCCCATAAAGGAAGAGAAAGGTTTCGTCTAAACTACACTATACAAAAAATATCTTTCTTTAATTCCAGAGCAGGATTAATACCTATCTATAAAATAAGATTTAGATATATCTATTATATACGAACTTCAGTTACCAACAATTTCTATATCGACACATCCCATATTTTTGT